ATAATAACCCAAAATCTCCGACACGATTAGTTACAAACGCTTTTTGACAAGCATTTGCCGCACTGGGTCGGGTGAACCAAAAACCTATTAATAGATAAGAACACATTCCAACCAATTCCCAAAAAATATAAATTTGTATTAAATTAGAACTAGTAACTAATCCCAACATTGAAGTATTGAAAAAACTCATATAAGCAAAAAATCTCACATATCCCCGATCATGAGACATATAATTGTCACTATAAATAAGAACCAGAACCCCAACACTAGTGATTAATATTGACATAATAGAAGTAAGTGGATCAACCAAGGAGCCGAACTCTAAAGAAAAATCATTATTGATAGTCCAAGACCATACATATTGATAGACAGAATTGTTATTTAGTTGCTGAATAAAAAAATGGGCTGAAAAAAACAAAACTATACTTAATAATAAAACACTCGGAAAAGCCCACATACGTCGAAGATTTTTAGTTGCCGTTGGAAAAAGTAGAAGCCCTGCTCCTATTAACATAGGAACTGGAAGTGGAATGAACGGTATGATCCATGAATATTGATATGTATATTCCATAAAAAAAAAATTATCTTAATTAATTGTTTCTGATTCACTAGTTCTTATTTCTGTTCTTTTGAAAGCAGTCGATTAATAAAAAGATTAAAATATATAAAATAAAATTTAAATAGGATTTCCCAGCCTTAATTTTCGTAATCTTTCCAAACGACTACAAATATTTCAAATGAAGATGAAGAATAGGGGTTAGTCAAATGATATAAAGAAATTACGAGTGAAAAACAAATATATCCTTTAAATTCAATATTAATAAATTTATTATTAATATTGTTAATATTGAATTAAATTATTAATATGAAAATTGAATTAAATTATTAATATGAAAATAAAATTTTATGAAGATAAAAAATAAAAATTGCAAATTAGATCTAATTATTACGTATTACAATAATTTATTTATACCCATAGAGCAAGGATAAATAATGACAGCAAAAGGGTAGTTAATAGGAATCATAGGGCCCATAACTTAACTTATAAAACCTATTTTTCATAAAAAAACAAACCCATTTATTGAAGTTTGATTAGGTTATTCTCAATCATTAACTAATGTTTATAGATGTCTTTCACATCCAACCGATAAACCTATTATAATTTTTAAATGGCAGTTCCAAAAAAGCGCACCTCGAGTTCAAAAAAACGTATTCGTAAAAATATTTGGAAAAGAAAAGGGTATTGGGCAGCATTGAAAGCTTTTTCGTTAGCAAAATCGCTTTCTACTGGTAATTCAAAAAGTTTTTTTTGTGTGACAAATAAATAATCAAACAATAGACTAAATAAATAGGTTTAATTTTTATTAGAATGTATTTATAAAGTTTTTTTATAAAATTTTAAAGTTATCAAGACTATAATATTAATTTAAAAATAATAGGGAATAATCTAAATTACTATTTCATAAAAAAAAATTATTTGAATTCTCTAATGTTTTAACCTAATCAATAACAATCTAAAACGTTATTTTTTTGTTTGAAAAAGAAATAAACGCAAGTCCAAGGTTTCACCTTTTGTTTTGGTATGTTTTATCATTTTCAAGATGGGGATTCTCACCCTCCCCATCGACTTAACTCGATAATCCATTTTTTTAATTCGATCCATGTATATAACTAAAAACTATCTAGTTACAAATGTTCCGTCTTATTTTCATAAGATCATAAAGTAATAAACTACGAAACTAAAAAACCCATTGTTACTTCATAGTAAAAAAGGGAATACTCTAAAATATAAAATAAATAATCAAACAATAGATAAAATAATTTTTTAATGAAAACGTTTAGATTAAACGCCCCATAACAAATTTTTAATTATCGATTTTACTGTTTCCTAAAAAAAAATATAGAATAGAATAAATTCCCTGAATCTCGACAATTGAATAAAAATAGGTTATTATGATTTCGAATAAGCCGCTATGGTGAAATCGGTAGACACGCTGCTCTTAGGAAGCAGTGCTAGAGCATCTCGGTTCGAGTCCGAGTGGCGGCATGGTTTTTTCTAAAAGAGTAAGCCCTATAATAAATTTAATAAATTAAATTCGCTATTTAAATTCCTATAATTGAGGCTCCCCTTTTAATAAAATTTATGATATTTTCAACTTTAGAACATATATTAACTCATATATCCTTTTCGATCATTTCAATTGTAATTACAATTTATTTGATAACTTTATTTGTCGATGAAATCGTAGGACTTTATGATTCATCAGAAAAGGGTATGATCGCTACTTTTTTCTGCATAACAGGATTGTTAGTTACTCGTTGGATTTATTTTGGACATTTACCATTAAGTGATTTATATGAATCATTAATTTTCCTATCGTGGAGTTTTTCCATTATTCATATGATTCCTTATTTTAAAAAACAGCAAACCCATTTAAGCGCAATAACGACACCAAGTGTTATTTTTATTCAGGGTTTCACTACTTCGGGTTTTTTAAATGAAATGCATCAATCCACAATATTAGTACCGGCTCTCCAATCGCATTGGTTAATGATGCACGTAAGTATGATGGTGTTGGGCTATGCAGCTCTTTTGTGTGGATCATTATTATCACTAGCTCTTATAATCATTACATTTAGAAAATTTATAAGGATTTTTAGTAAAAGCAATAATTTATTAACTGAGTCATTTTCCTTTGGTGAGATTGAATACGTGAATGAAAGAAACAATGTGTTACAAAACACTTCTTTGATTTCTTCTCAGAATTATTACAGATATCAATTAATTCAACAATTGGATCGATGGAGTTATCGGATTATTAGTTTAGGATTTATACTTTTAACCATAGGTATTCTTTCGGGAGCAGTATGGGCTAATGAAGCATGGGGATCCTATTGGAATTGGGATCCAAAAGAGACTTGGGCATTTATTACTTGGACCATATTTGCGATTTATTTACATATTAGAACAAATAAAAATTATGAAACTTTAAATTCAGCAATTGTGGCTTCAATGGGCTTTCTTATAATTTGGATATGCTATTTTGGGGTTAATCTATTAGGAATAGGGTTGCATAGTTATGGTTCATTTACACTACCATAAAGTCCTTAACAACGAGAAGACTGGGGAAGCATACGTATATATATGAAACCCTTATATAAACCATCAAGAACCATTTGAATCATTCTATTTATATTACTTGATTCAAATGGTTCTAGAAAATGTAAAAAATATCTGGTTATATGGTTAGAATACCAACTTTTTATTTAACTTAAAATTTATTTAACTTAAAATAATAAAAAACCTTTTTTGTACAATGAACAATAAAAAAAAAGTATTTTAAATTTTTATTTGTTGATAAAAACTATCTATAAAAAAAATTTGATAGAATAGCTTCGACCTTGTCAACGGATAATGAGAAAACGAAATCGGGATAAATCCCAATACTTATTACAGGTAAAAGGATAGAAATCGAAATAAATAGCTCTCGCGGACCTGAATCAAAAAAATAAGAATTTTGGGCATTAAAAAGCTTATATCCATAGAATATCTGACGTAACATAGATAATGAATAAATAGGAGTTAATATCATTCCAATTGCCATTACCAAAGTAATTACTATTTTTGTCATTACAAGATATTTTTGGCTAGTAAGTATTCCAAAAAAAACTACCAATTCGGCAACAAAACCGCTCATGCCCGGTAATGCAAGTGAAGCCATTGATAAGATACTGAAAGTCGTGAATATTTTTGGAATTGAGATACCCATTCCACCCATTTCATCGAGATAAACAAGTCGTATTCTATCATAACTGGTTCCTGCCAAGAAAAAAAGCGCAGCGCCAATAAATCCGTGAGAAATTATTTGTAAAACGGCCCCGTTGAGCCCTGTATCGCTTATAGAACTAATTCCTATAATTATGAAACCCATATGAGATACAGAAGAATAGGCTATTCTTTTTTTTAAATTACGCTGGCCAGGAGATGTTAAAGCTGCATAGATAATTTGAATTGTGCCGACTATCATCAACCAGGGAGAAAATAGAGAATGGGCGTGGGGTAATAATTCCATATTGATTCGAATCAACCCATACGCTCCCATTTTTAATAAGATTCCGGCTAAAAGCATACAAGTACTATAATGTGCCTCTCCATGAGTGTCTGGTAACCATGTATGTAGGGGTATGATCGGTGATTTGACAGCAAAAGCAATAAGAAATCCAATATAGAATATTATTTCCAGTGCTACAGGATATGATTGATTAGCTGATGTTTCAAAATTTAATGTTGGTTCATTGGAGCCGTATAAACCAATACCCAGAACTCCTATTAATAAAAAAATGGAACCTCCGGCAGTGTACAAAATAAATTTTGTAGCTGAATACAAACGTTTCTTTCCCCCCCACATCGCTAGAAGTAGATAAACGGGAATTAATTCTAACTCCCACATGATGAAAAAAAGTAAAAGGTCTTGCGAAGAAAATGGTCCTATTTGACCGCTATACATTGCTAACATTAGGAAATGGAATAGTCGGGAATCTCGAGTAACGGGCCAAGCCGCTAAAGTAGCTAAAGTTGTAATAAATCCTGTTAGTAAAATGGGTCCTATAGAAATTCCATCTATTCCCAATCTCCAGTAAAAATTAAAAAAATTGATCCATTTATAATTCTCCGTTAGTTGCATTAACGGATCATCCAATTGGAAACGATAACCGAATGCATAGGTTGTTAAAAGTAGTTCCATTATGCATATACATAAAGTATACCACCTTATTACCTTATTTCCTCTATGAGGAAGAAAGAAAATTAAGGAACCCGCGGATATTGGCAAAACTACAATTAGTGTTAACCAAGGAAAATTATTCATAGTAAAAACAAAATAAACTTGGACCAGAAAAACCCGTGCTCGAAATAACTATATTTTGAGCGCGGGTTTTTGTCGGTAAAGGTAAAAAAATCAAATGTATTCGAGTAGGGTTTTCTGGAACATATTAATAAGCTAGACCCATACTGCGAGTTGTTTCATGCCATAAATAAACGCGAACACTCAAGAAATCGGTTGGACAGGCGGATTCACATCTCTTACAACCGACACAGTCCTCTGTTCTTGGAGCAGAAGCTATTTGCTTAGCTTTACATCCGTCCCAAGGTATCATTTCTAATACATCCGTTGGGCAAGCTCGCACACATTGAGTACACCCTATACACGTATCATAAATCTTTACTGAATGTGACATTGTATAAATTTTTAAACGTCAAAAATTTTCTATCTAGTAAACTTGTAAATAAATCATATATTTAAACACCAGATGAATCAATAATTTATGATAAATTTGGAAGCAATTTACTTCTGGATCGACTCGTGTGATAGAGCCAAGATACTTTGATTTCTTACATTTTGAATTCAATTTAATGTATGGTCATGTTAATTCTAATTTTTAAATATTAAAATTTCTATGATTAATACTACTTATTCAACAAATTCGATTGATTGATACGAGTTGATTTTCTGTTACGATAAATTGACGAAACAATAGCCAGTCCAATAGCTGCTTCAGCGGCGGCAATAGCTATAACAAAAATGGAGAAAATATTTCCTTTTAATTGCCGGTTATCAAAAAAATCAGAAAATGTTACGAAATTTATATTAACCGCATTTAGTATAAGTTCAAGACACATAAGGGCTCTAACCATATTTCGGCTCGTGATCAAGCCATAGATACCAAGAGAAAATAAGTAGGCACTCAAAACAAGTACATGCTCGAGCATCATTGACTAACTCCTGATCAATTTTTATTTGATTCATTTCAATATGAACTGAACAACAATTCAATGGATTTAATTGACTCGAATATAAAATAAAGTTCGTAAAAAAGGAATATTTTTTTTGTAATAAATTACATTAAAAAATTATTTTTACTTTTAGACATAACCAATTTTAAGTTTTTAAGATAAAAAAAATGTAATAACATAGAACATAGTTTAATTTTGATTACTGTTGCTAATTCTAGAGATTTATTATTGGCGCGCTACGGCAATTGCGCCTATTAAAGCGATTAAAAGAATTATCGAAATGAATTCAAATGGAAGAAAAAAATCTGTTGATAAATGAATTCCAATTTGTTGACTATTACTTATCAAATCTTGCTCTATAATCTGGTTTGATCTTGTAGTCCAAATAATCCCGTACCATGACGTATCTGTAATAGTAATCATTAGTAAAACAAAAAGACTTGTACAAACAGGCAAAGTAATCCCAGCTCCCACAGTCCAAAGATTAAAATCGTTGTAATATTCTGAACCATTCATAAACATCACAGCAAATACAATTAAAACGTTTATAGCTCCCACGTAAATAAGAAGTTGTGCAGCAGCTACAAAATAGGAGTTTAAAAGAATATAAAATAATGATATACAAACAAGAACCAGCCCTAACGCAAAGGCAGAATAAATAGGGTTGGTAAATAATACTACACCTATACCTCCTATTATAAGACCCGATCCCAGAAAGATTAAAAGAAAGTCGTGTATTGGTCCAGGCAAATCCATTATATGTAAAATAAAAGATAAATAAATCTAAATGTTTTTCATGACTTTATTGAGACCCGACCAGAGGTTTTTTTTTTGAAATTACTAATTAAATCCTAAGAGATGTGACTAAATGTAGGTACAATTATTTTATTGGGCTAATTTTATTCTTTATCTGAATCTGAAGGAATAGTTCTAATTCGAAATTTTTTATTTCGAAATATATACAGATATATTAATTTAATTTATAAATTTTCAATAAAAATTAAGACTCGATTCTTATCAACCAATCAATAGATTAAATTTTTATTATTGACCAAACAAAATGAAAGAACTCCCAATTTCTTTAAATTAAATTAAACCCGAACTTTAGTATTGTTAAAGGAATTGGAAATTTTTCGGTAATCAAGAAGTTTACTTTTTTTTTATTTGAGTCGAATTAAAAATTGTTCGAATTGTATAATCGTCAATTACTGACATTGGTAAACGACCTAAAGCAATTTGGTTATAATTTAGTTCATGACGATCATAAGTAGAAAGTTCATATTCTTCAGTCATTGATAAACAATTTGTTGGACAATACTCAACACAATTACCACAAAATATACAGATTCCGAAATCAATACTGTAATTAAGTAATCGTTTCTTTCGAATATCTGTTTCCAATTTCCAATCAACAACGGGTAGATCTATAGGACATACACGAACACATACTTCACAAGCAATACATTTATCAAATTCAAAATGAATTCGACCACGGAAGCGCTCCGCGGTGATTAATTTTTCATAAGGATATTGAATAGTTACGGGTAAACGATTTGCATGAGATAAAGTAATTATAAAACTTTGACCAATGTACCTTGCAGCCCGTACTGTTTGTTGACCATAATTCATGAACCCAGTTACCATAGAAAACATATCGCGAATATATATATGAATAATTCTTTGTTTATTTCTCTTGTTTGAGACAAATATTGAATGTAGACTATTTCTTTACAGCGAAAAGAGTTGGGAAGAAGTTGTTAATAATAGATTACCGAGAGAGATCGGTAAAAGAAATTTCCATCCAAGATTTAATAGTTGGTCCATTCTTAGCCTAGGCAAAGTCCACCTTGTTGTGATAGGAATGAATAAGAACAAATACGTTTTAGTTAATGTAATAAAGATACCAATCGTTGCTCCAAAGACTCCACCCAGTTTATTTATTTCAAAAAACTCAGAAACATATATGTCTGGAATAAAGATATTCCAACCCCCGAAGTAAAGAACTGTTACAAATAATGAAGAAACTAATAGGTTTAGATAAGAAGCAACATAAAATAAACCAAATTTAATACCCGAGTATTCGGTTTGATAACCTGCTACTAATTCTTCTTCTGCTTCTGGTAAATCAAAAGGTAATCTCTCACATTCTGCTAGGGAAGAGATGATAAAAATGATAAACCCTATAGGTTGACGCCAAAAATTCCACCCCCAAAAACCGTATTTTGATTGCGCCTCAACTATATCAATAGTACTTGAACTGTTAGATAATCATAGTCGGTGATATCATCACTGTTACCGTCGCTATTACAGAACCGTACATGAGATTTTCAACTCATACGGCTCCTTGAAGGCCATAAATAAATCTAAAGACCTTAACTATTCTTTTATCTTCATATGTTTATAGGATGAATAAGGTCAAACTTTATTGGACGGACCAAAATTAGACCGATAGAATTCTGTCTGTTATAATTATTATATTAATAATAAAACTAAAGTACTTTTGAATTGATCTCACTCCTTCTTTAAGAATTTCAATTCTTCTTTGTTGAGTAATAACTTAATTCTTCAATAAAATACTTCTTGTAAAAATATAACTAACCCGGAGTTTTTACTTACGAAAAAGCGTTCCCTATTAATTCATGAATTATGATACATATTCTATATATAGGAATACGGAAAAGGATAAAAAAGATATTTTTTTTATTGTAACCGGCTTTCTTTCTCTTTTTTTTTTTTCGTTTCTATTCTTCTTTCTATTTCTTTCTTAAAAAAAAAGAGGGCTTACAAAATAAAGGATTTATTCGTTCCAAATAGTTATGTATTTAATCGGTGGATAGGAGTGTACTCTGGATTGGAATCATGCCTTGGGGAGTACTACCTAATAATTTCTACCAACTTTAAGCCCCAATTAGTATTCGTTGTTCGTTTATTATGTAAAAAAGCCCTTTTGGATAATTTACACAATTTCTATTTTCATTACAAATCCGTTACATATCTTGGTGTTTCTAACCACCCACTCGTTTTTGTTCAACCCCCCGCTAGGATAATACATGTATGTTAAGTTAATACATACAAATGATATTGAAAATTAAATACGGTTGATCTTTTGAGCCCGCTTCAAGTCAGGATGACTAATCAACCAATCTTGGGATAAACAATTTTTTATGCTTATTTTTATTTTTGCTTAACTCTTTAACTCTTATACATGGAAAATGAGACTCAATGTTTTACTGCTAATTTATATATTCTAAATTATATAATATATATAAGCTGTTTTCTTTCACTCATATAACTATTTTATTTAATTCTTCAATTCGAATAAGGAATAAAAAAAATGAAGATATCTAATTCTACTCAACGAATACCATCGCTTTACTAGAAAGGAAGAGTCAAGAAAGGTTTATGTCTATATATCAACGAATCACACGTAGAGATATTGATAACACACATAAGGTTAATGGTATTTCATAACTAATTGATTGAGCAGCAGCTCGTAGACCACCTAAAAAGGAATATTTATTATTTGACCCGTACCCTGACATAAGAAGTCCAATGGGAGCAATACTTGAAATGGCAATCCATAGAAAAACCCCAATATTGAGATCCGCTAAAACAAGGCGATAACCAAATGGAACTACTAAAAAGCTTACTAAAATAGATATAACTGCTATGGATGGACCGATACTGAATAAACGAGTATCCCCTCTAGATGGAAAAAGATTCTCTTTGAAAAGAAGTTTTGTCCCATCTGCTAGAGCTTGAAGAATTCCCAAAGGGCCGGCGTATTCGGGTCCAATACGTTGTTGTATTCCCGCGGATATTTCTCTTTCTAACCATACAATTACCAGTACGCCTAGTGTAATTCCCAATACAACAGTCAAAATAGGAATAAGTAACCATATAATTCCATAAAATTCTCTTAAAAATTCCATTTTAGAAAAAGAATCGATATCTTGTACTTCTAGTGTATCAATTATCATTTTAACGATCAACTTCTCCCATAATGATATCTATACTACCTAGTATTGTCATAATATCAGCCAATTTCATTCTTTTAACTAACTGAGGAAGAATTTGCAAATTAATAAAACCCGGCGGTCGGATTTTCCATCTCCAAGGAAAACCACTCCGATCCCCTATCAGAAAAATCCCTAATTCCCCTTTTGGAGCTTCGACTCGTACATAAAGTTCTTGTTTTGGCAATTCAAATGTCGGGGAAGTTTTTTTACTAATAAAGCGATATTCAAAATCATTCCATTCTGGATTCCTTTCTCTATCAAAGTATCGGATTTCTAAATTCTCATATGGCCCCCCCGGAATTCCTTCAAGAGCCTGTTGAATAATTTTTATGGATTCCGTCATTTCACCAATTCGTACTAGATAACGAGCCAATGAATCCCCCTCTTTTTGCCACTGTACTTCCCAATCAAATTCGTCATAACATTCATACTGATCCACTTTACGAAGATCCCATTGTATTCCGGACGCTCGCAGCATTGGTCCTGATAAACCCCAATTTATTACTTCCTCTCGACCAATAATGCCTACACCCTCGACTCGTTCTAAAAAAATAGGATTGCGTGTAATAAGTTGTTGATATTCAGCAACCCTTATTAAAAAATAATCGCAGAAATCCAAACATTTATCTATCCAGCCATGAGGAAGATCAGCCGCTACCCCCCCGATCCTAAAATAATTATGCATCATTCTCATACCGGTGGCAGCTTCGAATAGATCATATACTAATTCTCTTTCTCTGAAAATATAGAAAAAAGGAGTCTGTGCACCAATATCCGCCATAAAAGGGCCAAGCCATAATAGATGCGAAGCTATACGACTCAACTCCAACATAATTATTCTGATATAGCTGGCTCTTTTAGGTACTTGAATATTTCCCAGCTGTTCCGGTCCATTTACCGTTATTGCTTCTGTGAACATAGTAGCTAAATAATCCCAACGTGTTACATAAGGCAAATATTGTATAATTGTTCGGTTTTCCGCAATCTTTTCCATCCCTCGATGTAAATAACCTAATATTGGTTCACAGTCAATAACATCTTCACCATCTAAAGTAATGATAAGTCGAAGAACACCATGCATTGACGGGTGTTGGGGACCCATGTTGACTACCATGAGGTCTTTTCTTGTAGCTGGTATATTCATAGGTTTTTCCTTAATTCATTCTTTCATGAATTGCTGAAAACGAAAAAAGTTCATTAAAATTCAAGATCTAATAAATCAAATAATTCAAAAAATTTCTTCAAATTAACGAGTTTTTGATTCCCGAATATTCAACCGATTAATTAATTCTTTATAACCTATTCTATTTTTCTTTGACAAATAAGATAGAAGTCGTTGGCGTTTTCCCAAAATTTTACGCAAACCTCTCTGAGATAAATAGTCTTTTTTGTGTAATTGTAAATGTGAAGTAAGTCTTCGTATCCTATTGGTGAAACTAAATATTTGAAATTCAACGGAACCCCTGTTTTCTTCTTTTTCTTCTTGTGAAATAGCCGAGATGAATGAATTTTTTACCATAAAATGAAACTCCCTTTTTTTATTTTAAGATATTTTGATTGATAGATATCTTTATTGATCAGTAATAATAATGTTACTTGTTTTAGTTTGATATAGACAATAATCTTAATTTCGCTTTAATTTAGAATTTGATTAAATCAATCCTATTTTAATTTTTAAATTTTATTTTAAAAGGTATACAAAAGGCTGATTGTTTTACGTATTCCCAAAATATAAAAAGGTAGTGTTAAAATTATAAGGTTTTATTCATTCATTTCTTTTATAGATCGAATTGATATGGCATTGAATTAATATCATGTATCAGAATGGAATGTAAGACAATGAATGTGTGCACCTTTTTGTCGTCATAGACCCGTTGTGATATGGGAAAGATAGTAAAAAATTACTATATAATAAATTAAATTAATTAATTTTCAATCGGGGATACATATGTATCCTTACCATACTGAAACGACTGCCGTTGTTGCTATCAAACCAATACCGATTCATACAAGCTAAATCTTCTAATCGATAGTTGGGCCATAGAAATAACTTTAATTTAATAAGTTTATTTTCTTTGCTTTTATCCAAAACCTTATGGTTTACCTTATTCCTATTCACCAATGCTGAATTTTTATCCATATCATTTCTATTACTAGAATTGAAACAAACTAGAATTCTAAATTCTCTCCGAAGTCTTGGTGATAAAAGGTTTTCAGGAACAAACAAATCATAATTATTTTTATCTCTATTTCCAATCATCTTTTTATATTTGGTAATGACTTCATCATAATTCTTATCAACATTAGTTTTTTCTCGGGATTTTTGATTAATTTTGTGTTTACTTTGATTAACCAATGAAATACCAATGGTTTGATACATAATAAATTGCCCATCATTTTTTATAGATAGACGAATTGGTTCAATAATCAAAATTCCTCTTTTGATGAATTCCGTAAGAGTTAAATTTTTTTGAATCATCAGAATATCAAGACTCATTTCGCCTCTTTGAATAGAGGATATAGTTATTTCTCGTGGATTTATCAGTCTAAGCAGGAGACAATATATTTTTATGTTATTAATTATTTTTTTATTTAAAATATCATCCAATCGCAATTGAAAATGCAAATACCTTTTTAGTAAAAAATCAAACTCAGCTTTTGCTTTTGTATTGTTCTTGTATTGTTTTTTATTATTATGTTTTCTCATGTCCGAGTCCATATAATATTCTTCAACATATTTTTCTTGGTTTGAAAGAGTAAATTCAAGATTTGCTTCGTCCACATATTCTTTTTGTTCTTTATCTCGTTTTTTTAATTCACGAGATTCTTTTTCATTTGAGGATAGTAATATAAAAGTATCCTTTTTTTTATTTACGGCAATACTTTTGTTTTCAATATCAGTAGCTTTTTCATTTATATTAGAATCTAAAAGAAGGAATTTTTTTGGTATAACCCACGGTTTAGTTTTATACAAATTATAAAATATCAAAAATTCTGGGAAGAACCAACGTTCAAGATTTGATATGGGGCCATTTAATATTTCTTCATTCATTCCCATCCAATCCAAAAATATTTTAGGATTGGATAATTTTATTTCTTGATCTTGATGAATTGTGAGATAAAAAAAATTTTTCTTTTTTATTTTATCAATTATTTTATAGTTATTAGCCTTAGTATATTTTTTATTACTGCTTGAGTCAGTATCAATATTGATCCAAGCTTCGATATCTATTTTGTTTCTAAGACAAAAATGGATAATTCTCCAATCAAAATATTTTCTATCCGAATTTTTCTCCATATCTCTAATATCATCTTGTATTCGATCATTATTGATAGGGATAATAGGAATACTGTCCATCATATAAAAAGATTTTCTTTTATTTGTGTTGGAATTAGAAAAAACCTCTTGATTATTTTTTACATGTAATGATAATTCATAAATTGAAGAGCACTTCGGATTTTCAGAATTAATAGATTTATATGCTAACCAATCATATCTATATTGTTTTTTTAAATTCTTTTTTTCATTCAGTAATGGAGCCGTTTCAAAAAATTTTCGTTTTTCGTAAGAACTTAATTTAATTTTTTTAGATGAGTTGTCTAAATCCTTATTTTGATTCATCCAGTGATGATTGAATCTATTTCGCCATTTTTTTGGTACTAATATAGACCACCTAATGTGAGATATATCATATTGATAATGATTCTTTAACCAATTTATCCATTGATTTATTCCAGAATTATGATGATTTTTATGTCTTAATTGAGAAAGAAAAAGTTCGTGTGTTCCAACAAAATAACCCCTTATTTCATTCTTAATAAACGGAGCGGCTCCATTATATTGAAAGACAGATTTTAACTTATAAAAATCTAAGTTAACGAATTGGTTTTGTGAAAGTTTGTAAAATACATAGGCTTGTGAAAAGTAGGATAAGTCACAAAAAGTATTTGAATTATTATTACTAACAGTCGTATTATATACTGCCTTTTTTATAGTCGAAATAAAGTGACTTAAACTTTGATTTGTTTTATCCATTTTTTCTTGATTTGTTTCATTATTGGTAATGTATTTATTAATAATTTTTTTTATTAATTCAAGAAATGGTTGTGTATTGATCCTAGGACTATGAATGATCCACAGAAAGATATTTGTGTATATCCTTTCACCGAAAAGTTTTATAAAAAAATGCGATTTGCGTATTAGTCGAGCATTTTTTCTTTTTACTAGCTGCCAAATATTTTTTTGTGATTCCACTCTTTTATCATCATCACTTATTTTGTTAGAACTAATATTTCGATCCGAAATTATAAATCCGCCCCTTTTTTCATTTTTTATTTTTTCTATTTGATTTATGATTGTGTTTGTTCTATCTGTTAGATCCTGCATTTTTTTTTCTGTCAACGAATAATTTGTCCAATTCTGGGGTGTAGTTTCAATGTATGATTCATGAATCCGCGAATTACTTATTATTAACTCTTTTTTAGTTTTACTCAATTCATATACTTTTCTTTTTCTCAATCCAAATAATAATAATAGGATTGGATTTAGTTTTGATAGTTCCCCTTTTATTTCTTTTAAAAAAATAATCCTTTTAATGACCTGTTTTTTTATTTTTTTTGAAACATTTAGAAATAATTTTATTTTTTCTTTAAAATTTTTTAGAAGTATAAAGCGTTTGTTTTTCCATTCTCTAATTTTTTTTTTGAGTTCTTTAAAAATGGGTTCAAAAAATGAACGTTGTTTTCTGGGAGAATCAAAAGGGAATTCGGCTTCCATTCCAAAAATTGTTAAAAAACAAGAATCGTTTTTTGAATCTTTATTTTTCATTAGATCGTTGTAAGGGGCTCGTGGGTTAGATCTATGCCAAGGTTTAAGACGAAAGGGAAATAGTATTTTAATCTGAATACCGTCTGTTAACCAGTTTTTTGGAAATTCTTTTTCTGATAATTGAACGCCATTATAGGTGCATTTAACATGCATTTCTCGATTCCAATCTTTAAAATCCTCGGACCATTCGGGAAGTTGAAACAATAATATACGCGCGGTGTTTTTAACTATTATCAATGAAGGCAATATAATATATTTTCTAAGAATCGATTGGGTTACTAACAAAAGACCTCTTATTACTTGAGCAAGTAAAATACTATCCCAAGCTTCTGCTATTTCTATACGTCCTTTCTCCTTTC